CACCCGTAACCCAGCGGATAAAGTACATTACATAGTCCGTTTTAGGGATTAGCGACTTGCCCATTCAGTGACTTTGGCACTGGACGTTCCCAAAATAGGTACTATTGGGTCGGGTGAATTAGAGAGTAGACAGACGTCTGTTGGCATTCCAGCCTTCCCTCCCCTTTCAGGGCCTATCCGAAAGAGAATCCAGTATCTCTTAGTCGTGAATATCTGAATAGGCCGAACCGGCCCCCGTAGATATCTTTGCTTCGGAACAAAACAATTAGAATTAGGCTTGGTCAACTGGAATGTGTATTATCCATATGGGAGATCCTCAATTGAGAAGATCCATCCACCTGAGACGAAGAGAAAGTTCTATCTATTTTCTTTAATTATTCAGTTAAACCGATGATTCGTTATTGGAGCAGATAGCAACAACCATTTCATCGGACATGCGTATTTTTGATTTTCCGATGGATTTACATGGTTTCATTAATGGAAATTGTTTGATATAGTGAGTAATAGGCTCTGGTTGTTCGCCGTTCAAGAATTCTCGTTTAGGCAGTTCATCATAGTGTTTTGATCTAAGATTTCAATTCTTCCATGTTTCAGCAGTAGCATATTGTTCCATGGAGCTAAGGTCCAAAATACGGAATAAACAAGTGTTTCCACGACTCTACCACCCGGTCAATTCTGTTCCACATATCTTTCTAAGGAATGGGAAATCTTTCTCCTGTTACATGAATCAAATGTTTCATTTCATCCGGGAAAAGCCATTTCTTTCTCAACAATGTCTTTGTCATTTGATCCAATAGCGTTCCGTTAGATAGGAATAGATTTGATAAATACTGATAACTCTCGGATAGAGTATTAGAACGGAAAGACCCATTATATAATGAGCTATTGGTTCTAAGCCATCTTTGGCGATGAATCAACAATTCGAAGTGCTTTTCTTGCGTATTCTTGATGAACCAGCGTTTATATATAGATGTGGGAGGATTTGTTTGGGAAGTAATAAGCCCCTTTGACATCTCTTCATCTGCAAAGAATTCTCGACGTGAAAACACAGAGACAAAGGGCTGATCTTTGAATAGGAAAAAGAATGGATCCGCAGGGTCCCAAATGAATTGGCTTATTCGAAAAAAGCCTTGTTCTTTGGAAGATCTATCTCGTGTCTGGTACTGCATGGTTCCACTCTGCAAGAACTCCGAATCATTCTCTTGAAGCTCATCCTCTTTATGATAAATGATCCGCTTGCCCCGAAAGGACCTGGCTAAATAGGGAAATCCCAATTCATTGGGCCTTTCGATACAATCAAATAGATTGCCACAAGGGCGCCATATTCTCGGAGCCCAAACTATGTGATTTAATAAATCCTCCTCTATCTGTTGCGGGTCGACAGCCCCTTCCCCTTCTTCAAACTCCGATTCGTATTTTTCATATAAAAATCTACGATCAACGATAGAACAAGATCCATTTTGCATCATATCTAACTGATTCCTTGGTTCGGACCGAAGAAGCAATGTCACTCGATTATTATCAAACTGACTGCAATCTTTTTCTGTCCGTGAGGATCCCACCAGAGCGCCTTCTACTTCTAATAGGCCATGAACTAGATCAGAATCATTCTCAACGAATCCATAAGAAGTGATCCCATTTTTTTCATCGGGTCCGAGTGGAGACCAAAGATCTTGAGCGACCGATCCGGCAGAACAACTCAAAAGATAAAGAAGTATCGTTAATTTCTTCATGCTCGTTCCAAGTTCGAAGTACCATTTGTACAAATAAGAATCCCTTTCCTTACATGATTTCTTCTTCATATAGATAGATATAGGATCTAAAGGGCAATTACTTAGAAGTACATTTTGTGCAACAGCCCTTCCTATCTGATAGAAAAGTATCCCATGATCCTGAACTGATCTTACCTGGGATCGCAAATCCCAAGTTTGTCTATGAAGAGCTGATCTAATTGTATTAGTTTCTATAATTGATTTCTTCTGTGTAATACTAATTGATAGGGCCTCATTGATAAGTGCTACAAGATCTCGTGCATTGGAACCCACGGTTATGGACCCGAATCCGTTAGTATGGAACATTTTCTTTTCCAAGTGAAATCCCCTAGTATATGAAAGAATGAAAAAGTGCTTTCGTTGTTGTGGAATAAGAAGCCTTCGTATCTTAATGCATGTATTTAATTTATTCGGAGCTATTAAAGCGGGATCCACTTTTTGGGGAATATGAGTCGAAGCAATAACAAGAATATTTCTAGTAGAACATCTTTCATAATCCCTGGAGAGATAGTTCACTAATAGACCGAGGGATAAATAATTCGACTCATTCACATACAGATCATGAATGTTTGGAATCCATATTATGCAAGGAGACATTGCTTTTGCTAATTCGAATTGAAGGGTGATATCAAATCGGTCTATTTTCGGCGTCATATACATAGTTAGCGCATTCGTCATAGTTAGCAGCTCCGTATCAAGGTCATCATCAATATGGATATCGTTACTATCATCAATATCGATATCGTCACTATCATCAATATCGATATCATCAATCAAACCTTTAGGCTTGTCATCCGGGAACTTGTTCGGAAATACCGTAATGAAAGGAACATAGGAGTTTGTCGCTAGGTATTTGACCAAATATGATCGTCCAGTTCCTATAGAACCTATCACTAAAATACCCCTAGAAGGGGATAGGGCTAAGCGGAGTGAAAAGGGTTTTCCATGAGATGGGAAATGAAAACTATTAGCCCCACACGAGGTTTGTGAATAAGTAATTGTCTGATAATGAGCAAGAAATATCCGTCTTTCTGCTAAACAGGATCTATTGAACTCATAATTCATTAGATACTTTTTATGAATGTCAACTACGTATCGTAAGTAAATTGATCCTGGTTGTTCAATCATTTGATAACCAGAGTCATTCTTTGATAAATGATCACTATGAGTCAGACTCAATAGAATTTGATCCATTCTTTTTTCTGTCGTTAGGGTGGAGAACTGAACTAAGAATTCTCTTTCTTCATCATCAATCGAATCACTGTTCGCGACCCAGGATTCTATTGTATCATCAATCCAATCAGCGTTCACGCTTTTTCTTTTTCTTATCAATGAATAGATCTCTTTACTTGTACGACTTAGATGTCTCGTATTTCTCGAAAAAGTGATTCGATTGATGGGATTTGGTATGATACTTATGAGATCGATGAGATTGATATTCAAATATTTCTTCTTAGAACGTATTGATTTGACCCCATAAGCGGAACCGCCGCCAGAAGCAGAACCCCGTATTTCTTCCAGAGAATCTCCTAATTGTTCCAGAGCAACTAGAAATAGATTCTTTAACCAGAAAGAATTAAGTTCAGATGTAGGATACCTATCCAGAAGTTTTCGCAACTCAATCATGTATGATGGAATCATCAAAGATTTGATCTTTTCTAACTCTGTCTGTAATTCACTAGAGGCTCGGGAAACAAAGAGAAGATGTATACGAACGAAATATCCAGCAACAAGAAGAAAGAAAAGGATTGAATAGAGGAACTCCCAAGCATTTGTTGATCTCAGACGTGTCCATATCAACGGAAGGGGTGACTCGTTATTTCGATGAATCATTTCTTCGGACAGAAAAAGATTCTGTAAACACTTACTCGAAATCTCACTTATAAGATTCCATTGTGGAAGAATCGCCCACAATTTTTTCTGAGGAATTGGCCGTGATATACCTGATCCATGCATAATATCATGAAAAATAGATACCAATTTTGGACTGCTACTTAGTATCGGCAATGAGTTTGAAAAGGTATCTAAAAGGGTGAAATTTAGATATTTGCACCCTGTCGAAGTAAGGAACCATGGCATATATGTTTGGAACAGATTCCATTTTGAGAGATTTGAAAAAGCACTATCTCCTTGAAAGGTTCTATACATCTGCCATTTCTCAACGCATTTCTTTAGACAAAGACTCCGTTTTTTCCTCTTTCCGGATGGTAAATATTTCTCAGAACATGGAGTGTGAATCAAACCCATGTTTGAATTGAAATTGAGATACTGATGCAAGTTCTTCCCTTCTGAATCAGATAGATTCATATCGGAAAAAGGCTGACAATAAGTTTTTTCCAAATTGACTATTTGTTCCTCTGTTAGAGGTGTTTCAGAAATGTCTGCGATCGAGTAAATAGCTCTACGAACGAATGGATCGAATCGAATTGGAAAATGGAAAGATTTGGACAAGTTATACGTTCCGTCACCACTTTGTGGAAAATCGTTAGATATGAATATGTCAGATACCCGTAACTCGATTGGTGAAATAGTCTCTCTCTCCAAAAAAATATGTTTTCTTTTACCGACACGCAAAGAAAATATTTTGTTGCGAATGAATAGGATATTGAGGAATTGTCCATATGTAAGATCATAATTATTGATACGGGTCTTTTCCACATAAAAGGGGAATCCTTTGTTACAATGGAACCAGAAGTGACGTGGATTATTCAAAAATCGAAGTCGATTTGCTTTATAAAAAGAAGATATCAATGAACTTCTATGAAATGGTTTCACGGGATTCAGCCAATTGTTTCGATCGTGGGATATCATTGAGAAATAGGAATCCATGTTAGCAAAGGATTTCCTGCGATTATTTCTAGTATGGAATGAGTCAATCATCCACTTTGGTATCTTATTGAACAAAAATGGTAATATTGTTCCTCCATTGATCAAGAATTTTGGTCTTTGGGAAGTATCATGATCATCCAATAATAAGGGTTTCAATTTATTCAAATGAACAATTTGAACACCTATTGATTCTAATAACTGATTGCGGGGTTGATCATTCGGGTCTTTCAATTCATAGATGTGAATCTCGGACCTATGAATGGGGATATTTCCGATACTCACAAAGAAAAAAGGAAGTGACTTGGACAAAAAGAGAAGTGACTTGGACAAAAAGAGAAGTGACTTAGACAAAAAGAAACGAAGTGACTTAGACAAATCTTCTTTGTCGATAGCCTCGGACCAATCAATCGAATATTGATTAATACGTAATCGATCGAACACTACTTGAAAAGGGTTCTTCTGTTCAGAAACGAAATGTTCCAAATGCTCCTGGAAATTCTTGCTCCCATTGGACCATTTGTATCTATATGCATCAGGATCCCGATTCATGGATCTCTCGGTTCGAGAAATAAGGGGATCAAACCATTTCTTCTGACTCTTTTTCCAATTCGATAAATGTCGGTTGATCGTATATTTCATTATAGTTATATGATTCAGAGTATCATTTCCTATTCGATCCCCTGGAATTCCATATTCGAAGGATCGATTTATTAAAAAGAATCGATTCGATACATTTCTTATGTATCCACAGGTGCTATATTGGATTTGAATCAGATTTCGGATCAATCCATATTGATTGACTGCCTCCATTATGTTGTTGCTAGCAAATAGCACTATTTTGAGTTTTGGATCTTCCAAATCATTCCCGCAGTGGATCCGGACCCATTTTTTTCTGATCCTTCGATAAAAGGATTCATTCTCTTCATAAAAAAGAGGGGGTAGAACCAATAAAGATTTCTTTTTCGATTCATCTCTGGAGTTGAATACCCCATTCAAGAATTTTTTTTGATCCAATCCGTAGGAATCAATAGAAAAGGCGAATCCCCTATGATACACCAGATCCGGCTCGGTTATTGATAGAGTGAATAGATCTGCCATTTCTTGAAATCTCTCTTCTGATTCAAAATCGTGGCGTAACGTGTATCCCCCTTTGTTCCGGTCATGGAATAGATGAAAGAAACCCAAAAATGGATTTTTGTTCAAGAATGAAATCTTATTGGAACTCTCTATATCTGGTTCATCCTTCGGAACCATATCACATCCCCGATCTGATGAAATAGGATGAATTGAGACGGTATTTTGTAAATACGTAATTATCTTGAATATATCAACCATTTCTTTATTTTCCGATCGCCTGAAAGGGACAAAAGAAACATCTTGTTTTTTCTTCCAAAATTTCTGATCTCTAGTGGACCCCTCAGTAGGATTCGAACCCAGATGAAGTTCTGACCATTTGTCAGAGAAAAAAGAACGAATTGATCTTGTGGGATTCCCAAGAAATTCTTCGGTTTCTTCCGGAAGCGGATGATTATTCATCTGCTTTTCACCTTCCGTGAATAGCCGAGACATTGAGGAAGATCCAAAAAGGCATTTCGGGAATCGATCTGATTCTATTTCTGTTCGTTCCGTTTGAAGAAAGGAAGGATCCCAAAGAATCGATCCTTCTTTTAGTTGCTGAATCTCTGTTTGATCGATCAATTTGTGATATTCTGAATCCTCATTTCTAATGGAATCAAAATGATCTCTGGATTGATCAGAAGATCCTTTCAATTGGCTAGAATCCGTTACTTGAACGAAAATGGATCTTGTGGAATCATATTGAATATTTGACGATACATTCCGTACCTTGCTAAAAAACGGATCCTTGTTTACCAACCACACATTGTCTAACCAAATCCAATTCTCTCTCGATACGTTCCTCAAAAAATCCGATTCGTGCTGATTCTTCCCCCAGCTAACGAAGAGATCTTGGCGGAATTGCCACATATGAAATTGAGCACAATTTTGCAAAGAAATACCCCACTTGTTTCTCGAGAAGAGATGGGAAACATGCTCAATATCATTTGATTGAATAGTTGCCTCAGCTCCTTGTTGTTTGAGGAAACCCTCCCCTTCCATTGGTCTTTTTTCACAAAAAGCAGACATGAGATAAGAAATCAAATGTTTCCCTAAGATTTCGAATAGCTGTCCCGAATTCAAGTTGATTATGTTTCGCTTCTTCCTCGGAGAAAGACGATCCAACAATTCCCAATCATGGTCCTTGCGGATCGGATCATCCGTATAAGATAAAAAAAGAAACTCCATATATTTGCTATCTTTCTCTTTGAATGAGATCTCAATTCCAGCTACGGTTTCATTAGATATCTTACAACTAGAATCCCTCTTTTTTCCGACCCGGTTCCTCCACCACCGCGAACCCCGGTTAGATCCAGGCATGATACACTTTTGATTTCTTTTATTTATTGGGAGAACCCAAGTACTCTCTTGCGGATCCATGAAACAACTCTCAGAAATCCTTTTCCCCTTTGGAAGATGCAGGAGCGAAACAATCAACCTATTGATATTGGAAGACCAAAAAGATTCTTCCAATGTCTCATTTCTGGGTCCAATGGAATTCATAGGTATAGGAAGAAGCCCCATCAAATAGAGATTTTTTCTTTCGACCATCTTTCGATTGTTAATACGAGATATAAGGACCGCTACTACAAGCAGTACTACACCTTTGATCGTGAAATATGGATTGCTTGTTGAACCCTGTGAATCGCGGGAAAGTAGGATACTTAAAATTCGGGGGTCAAAGAGTTTCATAAAACGCTCTTGGTGGAAAAAAATGGGAGTGAAAGATCCCACTGAATCGAATTTGATCCATGAATCTAAGAAATAGTGAGAATTCTTGATTTCTCTCAATATCTCTCTCAATTCGAAGATCCAGGGTTTGAATTGATGTCGTTTCATTGATTCCTCTTTCATTGATTCCTCCTAAAGATTTCATTTCAATTGGAATTTGGTTATTCACGATGTACGATGATCCCTGTTAAGCATCCATGGCTGAATGGTTAAAGCGCCCAACTCATAATTGGCAAATTCGTAGGTTCAATTCCTGCTGGATGCACGCCAATGGGAACGTTCAATAAGTCTATTGGAATTGGCTCTGTATCAATGGAATCCCATCATCCATACATAACGAATTGGTATGGTATATTCATACCATAACATATGAACAATAAGAACTAGAATTCTTATCGATACTGGAACTTATAGGGAAGAAAATGGATTTATGGATGGAATCAAATATGCAGTATTTACAGAAAAAAGTATTCGGTTATTGGGGAACAATCAATATACTTCTAATGTCGAAGCAGGATCAACTAGGACAGAAATAAAGCATTGGGTCGAACTCTTCTTTGGTGTCAAGGTAATAGCTATGAATAGTCATCGACTCCCCAGAAAGGGTAGAAGAATGGGACCTATTATGGGACATACAATGCATTCCAATTACAGACGTATGATCATTACGCTTCAACCGGGTTATTCTATTCCACCTCTTATAGAGAAAAGAACTTAAAGCAAAATACTTAATAACATGGCGATACATTTATACAAAACTTCTACCCCGAGCACACGCAACGGAGCCGTAGACAGGAAATCCAATCCACGAAATAAATTGATTTATGGACAGCATCGTTGTGGTAAAGGTCGTAATGCCAGAGGAATCATTACCGCAAGGCATAGAGGGGGAGGTCATAAGCGTCTATACCGTAAAATCGATTTTCGACGGAATGAAAAAGACATATCTGGTAGAATCGTAACCATAGAATACGACCCTAATCGAAATGCATACATTTGTCTCATACACTATGGGGATGGTGAGAAGAGATATATTTTACATCCCAGAGGGGCTATAATTGGAGATACCATTGTTTCTGGTACAGAAGTTCCTATATCAATGGGAAATGCCCTACCTTTGAGTGCGGTTTGAACTATTGATTTACGTAATTGGAAGTAACCAATTAGGTTTACGACGAAACCTAGAAATCGATCACTGATCCAATTGGAGTACCTCCACGGGATAGACCTCAACAGAAAACTGTTGAGTAACGGCAGCAAGTGATTGAGTTCAGTAGTTCTTCATAGAAAATTATTGACTCTAGAGATATGGTAATATGGAGAAGACAAAATTGTTTGAAGCACGGACAGAACCGGAAGCGCTCCTTGTTTCAAAGAGAGGAAGACGGGTTATTCACATTTAATTTGATGGTCAGAGGCGAATTGAAAGCTAAGCAGTGTATAAGGATCCCCCGGGGAAAAATAGAGATGTCTCCTACGTTACCCGTAATATGTGGAAATATCGACGTAATTTCATAGAGTCATTCGGTCTGAATGCTACATGAAGAACATAAGCCAGATGACGGAACGAGGAGACCTAGGATGTAGAAGATCATAACATGAGCGATTCGGCAGATTTGGATTCCTATATATCCACTCATATGGTACTTCATCATACGATTCATATAAGATCTATCTGTCTAGATATCATCATATACATCTAGAAAGCCGTATGCTTTGGAAGAAGCTTGTACAGTTTGGGAAGGGGTTTTTATTGATAAAAAAGAAGAATCCACTTCAACCGATATGCCCTTAGGCACGGCCATACATAACATAGAAATCACACTTGGAAAGGGTGGACAATTAGCTAGAGCAGCGGGTGCTGTAGCGAAACTGATTGCAAAAGAGGGTAAATCGGCCACATTAAGATTACCATCTGGAGAGGTCCGTTTAATATCCAAAAACTGCTTAGCAACAGTCGGACAAGTGGGTAATGTTGGGGTGAACCAAAAAAGTTTGGGTAGAGCCGGATCTAAGTGTTGGCTAGGTAAACGTCCTGTAGTAAGAGGAGTAGTTATGAACCCTGTAGACCATCCCCATGGGGGCGGTGAAGGGAGAGCTCCAATTGGTAGAAAAAAACCTATGACCCCTTGGGGTTATCCTACGCTTGGAAGAAGAAGTAGGAAAAGGAAAAAATATAGTGATAGTTTTATTCTTCGTCGCCGTAAATAAGAATATTGAAAATAGAATTTTTGGAATTTGAAATTGTTTGTGATATTTTTATAAAAAAAGGGAGTTATCAATTGTGGCGCGTTCACTAAAAAAAAATCCTTTTGTAGCTAATCATTTATTGGGAAAAATCGAACAACTCAATATCAAAGAGGAAAAAGAAATAATAGTAACTTGGTCCAGAGCATCTACCATTATACCCACAATGATCGGGCATACAATTGCTATTCATAATGGAAAAGAGCATTTACCTATTTATATAACCGATCGTATGGTAGGTCATAAATTGGGAGAATTCGCGCCTACTCGGACTTTTGGTAGACATGCAAAAAACGATAATAAATCTCGTCGTTAATTCTTTTTTTATTTCAATTTCTATTAAATAAAAACAAAATAAAAGATATAAAAAATATAATAAAAAATATAAATATTATAAATATATAATAAATATTATAAATATATAATAAATATTATAAATATATAATAAATATTATAAATATATAAATAAATATTATAAATATATAATAAATTATAAATATATAATAAATATATATATATAAAGTACAAATAGAAACAAAAAAGTACAAATAGAAACAAATATTAAAATAGTAAAAGAAAAAAAAAATGTAAATTAATAATTAATAAAATAATATAATTGAATAATATATGGAATATATATATTAAGTATTAAGTACATTAAGTTAAGAAGTTAAGTAGTGACAATTTATATTAAGTAGAATAATGGTAATTTAAGTAGAGTAATTATAGAACAAAAATAACAGAATAATTTCTCATCATCTATTGGTGGGGGTAACTAACCTTATGATAAACAAGAACTCGAATAGATCGGGCGCAGAAGTCAAAGTTTTAGCTCAACATATACATATGTCTGTTTTCAAAGCCCGAAGAGTAATTGATCAAATTCGCGGGCGTTCGTATGAAGAAACACTTATGATACTGGAACTCATGCCTTATCGAGCCTCTTATCCAATTTTAAAATTGGTTTATTCTGCAGCAGCAAATGCTAGTCATAATATGGGTTTGAACGAAGCCAATTTATTTATTAGTAAAGCCGAAGTCAATGGGGGTCCCATTGTGAAAAGGTTAAGACCCCGGGCTCGAGGGCGTAGTTATCCAATAAAAAGACCCACATGTCATATAACAATTGTACTGAAGGATAAATCAAAATAATTTTTATAGAAATTAAAAATTTAGATTCCTATTTAAAAATAACATATGGATGAAAAGATAGTATAATAAAAAATATGGGACAAAAAATAAATCCACTCGGTTTCAGACTTGGTACAACTCAAAGTCATCATTCCTTTTGGTTCGCACAACCAAAAAACTTTTCCGCGGGTCTCCAAGAGGATGAAAAAATACGAGACTGTATTAAGAATTATGTGCAAAAAAATATGAGAATATCCTCGGGTTTCGAAGGAATTGCCCGTATAGGAATTCAAAAACGAATAGATTTAATCCAGGTCATAATCTATATTGGATTCCCGAATTTATTAATAGAGAATCGAACGCGAGGAATCGAAGAATTACAGATAAATGTACAAAAAAAGTTAAATTATGTGAACCGAAGGCTTAACATTGCTATCACAAGAATTGAAAAACCTTATGGGCAACCTAATATTCTTGCAGAATATATAGCTTTACAGTTAAAAAATAGAGTTTCCTTTCGAAAAGCAATGAAAAAAGCTATTGAATTAACTGAGCAAACGGATACAAAAGGAATTCAAATACAAATTGCAGGACGTATCGATGGGAAAGAAATTGCCCGTGTTGAATGGATTAGAGAGGGCAGAGTTCCCCTACAGACCATTCGTGCTAAAATTGATTATTGTTCCTATACAGTTCGAACTATCTATGGAGTGTTGGGCATCAAAATTTGGATATTTGTAGACGAGGAATAATAAAATAATCTAATGAACCCCTTTTTATTTGTCTTGTTATTCTATCTAATGATAGAATAACAAAATGAAAAATCTAATGATAGAATAACAAAATGAAAAAATTTTCATTCTTTTTCCCTCCATTCAATCAAAAATGAACAATAAATACTAATTTTATTTCTATAGGGTTAAATAAAAATTCGATTGACCATTTCAATTGGTATAATTGCTATGCTTAGTGTGTGACTCGTTGGTTTTTTCTTTAGTTAGAGTTGGGGTTAAAAAAACGGACCCCTGCACTATAGAATTAGTGACTAATAACTATAGAAACTAAAAACTAACTTATTGCTTCGTATTGTCGACATCCCATAAAACAGTCACTATATGATATATCGATCATGTAGTTGTAGCAACTGAAATTTTATTCTATAAAAAAATGGGATTATGATAAATCCAATTAAATTAAAAGATTATGAAAGAAAAATAAAGGGATGTAGATAAATGGAAAGATGATAGAAAGAAAGAAGAAAAATATCAATGCTATTATAATACAATTCCAATATGTATGGTCCATGAATAATCCCGGAAAAAGCAATGTGATAAAGCATAAATACTTATAATAAAACAAAGTAAAGAGCCCGAGTTAATAGAAACTGAGGGGATTGACTCAGAAACAAATTGAGTTGGGAGCTCCATTGCAGAATTCAGGCCTAATCATTAATGAAGAAGCTATAGGAACGACGGAACCCATGACTGCATAAGATTCTACTATTGAAAACGAATCCTAATAATTCATTGGCAAGGATGGCGGAATGAACCAGGAACCAATTTATTCTGAGTGGTCATAGTATGAGTTGACCTCCACGAATAAAGCAGAAAAGAGTCAATATTCGCCCGCGAAACTCTTATTTGTTTATTTACTAGATTACAAAATTTTGCGTGATTCAATAATCAATAAAGAAAAAAAAAATGAAAATAAAAAAGAATTAATTACAATAAAAATTTATAAATAGACATCTAACTATAGTCTTACTATATAACTATAGTCTAACTAGTTATTATATATATACAATATAAATATAACTTCTTCTTATAAATCCCATGATTTTCACTTTTTTTTTTCATTATTTATGAAAATTAAATAGTAAAATGAAAAATGTATATATATATAAAATAAAAAATACTAAAAAATATAAATATATAAATCTATTATAAATATATAAATCTATATAAATAGATATATATGTAATAGTAATATTATATATGTAATAGTAATATTATTAATGTAATAGTAATATTATTAATGTAATAGTAATATTATTACATTATTTTATTCGCGAGGAGCTGGATGAAAAGAAATTCTCATGTCCAGTTCTGCAGTAGAGATGGAATTGAGAAATAACCATCAACTATAACCCCAAAAGAACCAGATTCCGTAAACAACATAGAGGAAGAATGAAAGGAATATCTTATCGAGGCAATCATATTTCTTTCGGAAGATATGCCCTTCAGGCACTTGAACCTGCTTGGATCACAGCTAGACAAATAGAAGCTGGGCGAAGAGCAATGACACGATATGCACGCCGCGGCGGAAAAATATGGGTACGCATATTTCCCGACAAACCCGTTACACTAAGACCAGCAGAAACACGTATGGGTTCCGGTAAGGGGTCCCCCGAATATTGGGTAGCTGTTGTTAAACCCGGTCGAATACTTTATGAAATGGTTGGAGTATCAGAAACCGTAGCTAAAGCAGCTATGTCAATAGCTGCGTGCAAAATGCCTATACGAACTCAATTTGTTATTGCGCGATAAGTAAGGGTGTAGAACCAAAGGAATGTTAGGTATCAAAAAAGGGATTTTTTTATTTCTGGACACATAATATTTCTTTTTTTCCTTTACTCTTTGCATTGAAAGAGCATATAAAAAAAATAATGATATGATTCAACCTCAGACCCTTTTGAATGTAGCGGATAACAGCGGGGCTAGAGAATTGATGTGTATTCGAATCTTAGGGGCTAGTAATCGTCAATATGCTCATATTGGTGATGTTATTGTTGCTGTAATCAAGGAAGCAGTGCCTAATATGCCTCTAGAAAGATCAGAAGTAATTAGAGCTGTAATTGTACGTACACGCAAAGAACTTAAACGTGACAACGGTATGATAATACGATATGATGACAATGCAGCAGTTGTCATCGATCAAGAAGGAAACCCAAAAGGGACTCGGGTTTTTGGTGCGATTGCTCGAGAATTGAGACAGTTGAATTTCACAAAAATAGTTTCATTAGCCCCTGAGGTATTATAAATTAAATAAAATTATGATATAGTAGTGCATCGAAAATGGATCAATATGAAATAGATCAATTAGTAGATTATATCTCAAGTATACATTTTTAATAATTCCTAAAAACATGTTGATTATATCAAAATTAGAGGACAACAATAATTCTAGTTCATCATGGGTAGAGACACTATTGCCGATATAATAACCTCGATAAGAAATGCTGATATGGATAAAAAGGAAACGGTTCGAATAACATCTACCAATATAACTGAAAACATTGTTAAAATACTTCTACAAGAGGGTTTTATTGAAAACGTTAGAAAACATCGGGAAAATAACAAATATTTTTTGGTTTCAACCCTGCGACATAAAAGGACTAGGAAAGGTATACATAAAACTATTTTAAAACGTATCAGCCGACCCGGTCTACGAATTTATTCTAACTATCAACGAATTCCTAAGATTTTAGGTGGAATGGGAATTGCAATTCTTTCCACCTCTCAAGGTATAATGACAGATCGAGAAGCCCGACTAAAAGGAATTGGGGGAGAAATGTTGTGTCATATATATATATGTTGATCCCTCCCTTCTGGCGTACTAATTTGATCTGTAACTTATTACCCGTGAAAAGGAAAGGAAAAGTAAGTTATATGATTACTCCTCCATTAGTTGATACTTCCAGGGAGGGTCACCTGGAATGAAAGAACAAAAATTGATTCATGAAGGTTTAATTACTGAATCACTTCCTAATGGTATGTTCCGGGTCCGTTTAGATAATGAGGATCTAATTCTAGGTTATGTTTCGGGGAGGATCCGACGCAGTTTTATACGCATACTACCGGGGGATAGAGTCAAAATCGAAGTAAGTCGTTATGATTCAACCAGAGGACGTATAATTTATAGACTTCGCAACAAGGATTTGAACGATTAGGTATTTTTTTATTTTAGCATCCCCCTCATGGGGATAGAATTTGGGGTTCCAAAATGAAAGGGACTTTTTTTCAAGAAGTAGATTCAGAACTAAAAAGAAAATATAGGGAATCATAAATATGAAAATAAGAGCTTCTGTTCGTAAAATTTGTGAAAAATGTCGACTGATTCGTAGGAGGGGGCGCATTATAGTGATTTGTTCCAATCCGAAACATAAACAGAGACAAGGATAATATTTCTTAAAAGGAACTCACTTTCTAAAGCTAAAGGAAGGACTAATGTAAGTCAAAAATAAATAAAAGATCAAAGATTTTTAACATGAAATGGATATCTCCGTATATTTCTGACTCATATTTATGAGATGATAAAATATGACAAAATCTATACCAAGAATTGGTTCACGTGGGAATGGACGTATTGGTTCACGTAAAAATGGACGTAGAATACCAAAAGGAGTTATTCATGTTCAAGCGAGTTTCAATAATACCATTGTAACTGTTACAGATGTACGAGGCCGGGTGGTTTCTTGGTCCTCCGCCGGTACTTCTGGATTCAAAGGCACAAGAAGGGGGACACCCTTTGCTGCTCAAGCTGCAGCAATAAATGCTATTCGTACTGTGGTGGATCTGGGTATGCAACGAGCAGAAGTTATGATAAAGGGCCCCGGTCTCGGAAGAGATGCAGCATTACGAGCTATTCGTAGAAGTGGTATACTATTAAGTTTCGTACGCGATATAACTCCTATGCCACACAATGGATGTAGACCCCCTAAAAAAAGACGTGTATAAAAATAAGAATTGAACAAATTTCAAGAGAAATAAATGATTTACCAATCTAAATAATAATATATTAGTATGGTTCGAGAGGAAGTAGCAGGATCCACTCGAACACTACAGTGGAAGTGTGTTGAATCAAGAGTAGACAGTAAACGTCTTTATTATGGACGTTTCATTCTGTCCCCACTTATGAAAGGCCAAGCCGATACCATAGGTATTGCCATGCGAAGAGTTTTACTTGGGGAAATAGAAGGGACGTGTATCACACATGCAAAATTTGAGAAGGTACCACATGAATATTCGACGATACCGGGTATTGAAGAATCAGTACATGAAATTTTAATGAATTTGAAAGAAATTGTATTGAGAAGTAATTTGTATGGAGTTCGAGACGCATTCATTTGCATCAAAGGTCCAAAATGCGTAACTGCTCAAGATATCATCTCACCGCCGTCTGTGGAAATAGTTGACACTACACAACATATAGCTAACCTCACAGAACCCGTTGAGTTGCGTATTGAATTACAAATCAAGAGAGATCGTGGATATCGTATAAAATCCACAAATCACTCTCAAGATGGAAGTTATCCTATAGATGCTGTATCCATGCCTGTTCGAAATGTGAATCATAGTATTTATTCCTATGGAAATGGGAATGAAAAACAAGAGATCCTTTTTCTCGAAATATGGACAAATGGGAGTTTAACTCCAAAAGAAGCACTTTATGAGGCTTCTCGTAATTTGATTGATTTATTTATTCCTTTTCTACATGCAGAGGAGGAAAACACGAATTTTGAGGAAAATAAAAACAAATTTACTTTACCCCTTTTTTCCTTTCATGATAGATTATCTAATCTAAAGAAAAATAAAAAAGGAATTGCATTGAAATATATTTTTATTGATCAATTAGAACTGCCTTCCAGAACCTATAATTGTCTCAAAAGGTCCAATATACATACATTATTGGACCTTTTGAGTAACAGTCAAGAAGATCTTATGAAAATAGAATATTTTCGCCCAGAAGATGTAAAAGAAATATTAAGTATTCTACAAAAGCGTTTCGCAATTCATTTACCTAAAAATAAATAAATTTTCATTTTAAATTCATTGCAATTATTTCATCTTTTTTCTAAAGATAAAGAAAAAAAGAAAAAATGGTTTTTTGATTTTCAACACGATCCATATAAATAATATATTCGCATAATGAATTAATTAATTCATAATAAAATCAAAAATTGAATGTAATGTATCTAGGGAAAATTCACTTTAAAGGAACTATTCCCTAGATATCCATGTTACAATTGAATCAATTTAAAAAAGACCTAAAGTCAAAGATTTATCAATAGGTAATGTTGCCCCAATACCTAGCCAAAGTGCTACTGCGGTACCGATCAAAAAAACAGTTGTAGCTACTGGACGACGAAACGGATTTTGGAATTTATTGACATTCTCCAAAAAAGGTACTGTCAATAATCCTAATGGTACTGAAACCATTAAAAGAACACCTAATAACTTATTTGGTACTGTACGAAGTATTTGAAATACAGGAAAGAAGTACCATTCGGGTAATATTTCCAAAGGAGTTGCAAAAGGATCTGCCGGCTCACCGATCATTGACGGTTCTAGAACCGCTAAGCCTACGTTACATGCTATAGTACCTAGAATTACTACTGGAAAAATATATAAAAGGTCATTGGGCCATGCGGGTTCCCCATAATAATTATGGCCCATTCCCTTAGCCAATTTAGCTCTTAATACAGGATCATTCAAATCTGGTTTCTTTGTTATTGGGATAGGCGAATTATTATGTATTCATCCCCCGAGGGAACCGGACATGATAATTTTTCATCATCCGGCTCGAGCAAAACAAAAATCAAAAGAATAACAGAAATAGATCGATATAAAAAACGATTTCATCTATATCCACACGAATATAATGACTCCATCTAAGAAAGGATTTACTGAATTTTCTTTTCCGGAGATTCATTGTGAATTCAGTTCTTACGAGAAAATGCTCAATACCCAAGTGGGCTTATAAATTGGATCATGACCAAATGCTTTTTGGGTTGTCTCATGACTTGTAATTGCTGTCTATTCACACAATATCTCGACATACAAAGGATTTACTTGTTACTAATACAGTCTAGCCTCTATTCTTCCTTAGATCCCCTATTTCACTCCGATAGTATCATAGATCCGGGTCAATGCAAAGGAAATGAATGCAGTTCCATACTATAAATAAATGTAATAGATATAACATTATTTGGATAATGCTGAATCACTTATTCTACGGGATCTTACGGAGCCTGTTCATGCATTACATGGATTCAGGTATAATCATAGAAAGAATTCTCCTTAAACAAACCAGCCTATCCTCTGCTACGTATACGTAGGAAGACTTACGTGTTGATTGGATGCGGAGACACATTTAATTGTGATTTCCAATGTGGCGGATCAAATTATATATTCGCATGGCCCTATCAATAGTTCAAGTCACACACTCCCATAATCCATTTTCTCTTCGGAGAATCAATTCACTTCAACTATTTGTATCAAAGTATCAAATAAAAAATACTTCAGGGTTGAAGAAAAATATCCAAATAATATGTCTTATTCTTTTCAATAATCCATATTTGTAGCAATAAAATACTATTGTTCCTCTCCGAAATAATAAATATATGACCAATTATAAATATCTATAATCGACCTGTCTTATTTTTTTTATAAAAAATCTTTATAAAGGACCCGAAATACCCTGCTTACGTATCATTAGGAAATGCATTAACATAAATACGGAAGTAAGAAGAGGCAATACAAAAGTGTGTAAACTATAAAAACGGGTTAAGGTGGATTGACCTACACTAGCACTTCCACGCAATAATTCTACCAAAGGCGATCCTATTACAGGAATAGCTTCAGGTACACCTGTTACAATTTTTACTGCCCAATAACCAATTTGGTCCCAAGGTAAGGAATAACCAGTTACACCAAAAGATGCAGTCAATACACCCAGAACTACACCCGTAACCCAAGTTAATTCGCGGGGTTTTTTAAAACCACCTGTGAGATATACACGAAATACGTGCAAAATCATCATTAGAACCATCATACTTGCCGACCATCGGTGAACTGATCGAATTAGCCAACCAAAGTTGACCTCGGTCATTATGTATTGAACAGAGGAAAAAGCCTCTGTAACGGTTGGACGATAGTAAAAAGTCATAGCAAAACCCGTAGCTACTTGTACTAGAAAACAAGTGAGTGTGATTCCCCCTAAGCAATAAAATATGTTGACATGAGGAGGAACATATTTACTAGTTATATCATCTGCAATCGCCTGAATCTCTAGACGTTCTTCAAACCAATCATATACTTTATTGAGATAGGTAAAACAAGGAGACTCCCCCTCTAAGAACCGTATATGAAAATTTCATCTCGTACGGCTCAAGCAGAAACACACAAATACTGATTTCAACGGATATGTAATATAAAATTGGAAACTTATTAGATACTTGATTATATTTGTCCCAAAAATATGAAAAAATAAAAATCCGGAATCTTTTCTTTGCGATGATAATGCCAATATCAAGTCGGCTCATTTGTCTTTCTTTATATTGTTATAGGCCTCTTGAGTCTTCTTTTTTCCTATCTATATATTGTTTATTTGTGTAGTTTTTTTGCGTAAGTCAAATTTACTATTTATTTATTTGATAGGAATTCTCTTGTTGAGACCCTATGAATCAATTAAAACTTCAGATTCATACTATAACCCCGATGATTTAACAAAGTTACAAATTAAGCTCAAAGACTCTCTGAGTAAGAACCGTTTGACCATCATTTATTCAATGACTGGACTAAATGTAACAACTCAAGAAAATTCAGAGAAAAAGTTGTCCTTCAGTCAAGGTGCATGATTTTGAAGTAAGAAAGGGGGTTTTATTTAGGCAATCTTCCCCTTCTTTTGTTTTTGTTCTTTTTTTTAGTCCGGTTACGAAGTCTGAATAAATATGAATCATAGTTCCAATATTTCTTTATATATTCTATATACCCCTTCTGTGCTCCAGATATTAAATAAATATAAATATCCGACGAGGTAGAATCATCTCTATCAAGATGACAGATCTATTCTCTATATTATCAATAGGATCAATTATAACAAGTCACACACTCATATTCCGGAAATACCGAAACAAAGAAATTTCACGGTCGAACTACCAAAACGTCCTAAAAATTCGAGTTCTAAGAATTTTTTTTATCGAAAAAATAGGACTTCATAATTCTTATAAATCCAATCTAATTCATTGAAATTCCATCTAATAAAACGGAAGAATTATAAATTTCCAAAATAATAGATAGGAATATTGCAAATAAAGCCATTGCAACCCCCATAAATGGAGTAGTCCCCCACCCAGGAGCTACTTTACCATATTCCGAATTCAACGGTTTTAATAAATCCCCTACAACAGTTCGTCTTGGTCCAGACCTAGAACTGCCCTCAACGGTTTGTGTAGCCATAAATTCTATTTCATTCATTAGTTGAGATTTGTTGACTTTGTATACTATTTTGTTGTAGTTGTAAATAAATGATCTTATTGTAGTTATAGATCCACCGCGATCTTGAAATTATTTAATAATGGAAACAGCAACCCTAGTCGCCATCTTCATATCTGGTTTACTTGTAAGTTTTACTGGGTATGCCTTATATACTGCTTTTGGGCAACCCTCTCAACAACTAAGAGATCCATTCGAGGAACACGGAGACTAGTTTTTTGAAGTAATGAGCCTCCCAATATGGGAGGCTCATTACTTCAATTGAGATAATGAAAAATCATTTCATTTTTTAGTTGGAACCTTAGGTGGTTCTCGAAAAAAGATAGCGAAAAAAATTATCCCTAAAGTAGAGACTAACAGAAATGTATAAACCAATGCTTCCATAGATTCGATCGTGGTTTACAATTATAGCTTTCACACCTATTCATTTGGGATACGATCATTTACCAAGATAAAGAAAGGGAAAAGAGTCAAATAAAAAGGGGTAATTCAAAATAGATCCGGCACTTTACTTTATGTAAAGTATAAAATATAGGCGAGAGCGATGTTGTATCAGACTGCCTGTCTCTTTGTAGTTGGATCCCCCAGTTTTTGGAATGTTCCAAATTCCACTTGAGCGTCCAAATCTGGATCAATACCAGCAAAAACATCTCGGAACAAGGTTCTAGCACCATGCCAAATGTGTCCAAAAAAGAAGAGCAAAGCAAACGTAGCATGCCCAAAAGTGAACCAGCCCCTTGGACTACTACGAAAAACGCCATCAGATTTCAAAGTAGCTCGATCCAATTCAAAAATTTCCCCTAATTGAGCACGTCTAGCATATTTTTTCACAGTAGCAGGATCACTATAACTGACTCCATTAAGTTCGCCACCATAGAACTCAACAGTTACACCCACTTGTTCGACACTATATTTTGATTCCGCCCTTCTAAAGGGAACATCGGCTCTCACAATTCCGTCTCCGTCTACCAAAACTACCGGAAATGTTTCAAAAAAAGTAGGCATACGACGTACAAAAAGCTCGCGTCCTTCTTTATCTCTAAAGACGGGATGTCCTAACCAACCAACAGCTATTCCATCTCCATTGTCCATTGAGCCCGCTCTGAATAATCCCCCTTTTGCTGGATTATTACCGATGTAATCATAAAAAGCTAATTTTTCGGGAATTTTAGACCAAGCTTCTGATAAACTCAGATTTTCGGCTAACCCAGCGCCAACTCTTCGATATATCTCTTGCTGGAAATATCCCTGATCCCACTGATAACGGGTAGGACCAAATAATTCGATGGGGGTAGTTGCTGAACCATACCACATAGTTCCAGCAACAACGAAAGCTGCAAAAAAGACAGCTGCGATACTACTGGAAAGTACGGTTTCAATATTTCCCATACGTAATCCTTTGTATAAACGTTGAGGCGGACGAACACTAAGATGGAATAGGCCCGCTAATATGCCCAATGTACCCGCTGCAATATGATGAGAAGCTATTCCCCCAGGAACAAAAGGATCAAAACCTTCCGCGCCCCACGCAGGGTTTACAGGTTGTACTTTTCCAGTTAGCCCATAAGGGTCCGATACCCATATCCCAGGACCATACAAACCTGTTACATGAAATGCGCCAAAACCGAAGCAAGCGACCCCTGATAGAAATAAATGAATTCCAAAGATTTTTGGCAAATCCAAAGAGGGTTTTCCTGTACGTTCATCGCAGAATATTTCTAGGTCCCAATACACCCAATGCCAGATAGCTGCCAAAAAGCACAAACCCGAAAACACAATATGTGCCCCTGCCACACCTTCGTAACTCCAAATACCCGGATTTGTTACAGTCCCCCCTGTAATACTCCAACCGCCCCATGAATTAGTTATTCCTAAACGAGTCATGAAAGGTATAACAAACATACCCTGTCTCCACATCGGATCAAGAACAGGGTCAGAAGGGTCAAAAACCGCTAATTCGTATAGAGCCATTGAACCGGCCCAACCAGCAACTAAAGCTGTATGCATTATATGGACAGAAAGTAACCGACCGGGATCATTCAAAACAACCGTATGAACACGATACCAAGGCAAACCCATGGAAATACCTCTTTATCAAAGATAAATAGACACTATGTAACTTTATCGCATTGGAAAAAACTAACTATATACTATAGTACCTAACCCTTTTCCGTAGATTGTCTATGAGCAAGAGTTAATATTTATTTCGTTCCATTCGAAATAATGGAACAATTCTGTTCGTAGGAACAAATAGAAGCAGATCTATTCTATACCCGATAAGTAGCAATACGCAATGGGGATTGGCCTAATTTTTGAGGAACGAACGCATAAATACTTGTTTATCATTTAAACGATTTATTCGTCAGAATTTTTCTTTATTTATTCTGTCTTCCTCTATGATATGAGTCTTACAATCTATGTATAAAATCCATATATAAACATATATAAAATAGGATAAACAGAAGTAAAATAAAAATTATGAAGACAATAAATTATTACGTTTCCACATCAAAGTAAAATATAGTACTTAATTTTTTCTTAAATTTAATGCCCATTGGTGTTCCAAAAGTGCCTTTTCGGAGTCCTGGAGAGGAAGATGCGGTTTGGGTTGACGTATAGTGCGACTTGTGAGACATATTGGGTCATATGGAATTCCCCCATTCTCTTTCCGACTGAGATATCTTATGTTTCGCCCAAGAAAATGGATTAAACCATCAATAATTTGGAGCGCGAAGTACAATTTATTTTGATTTTGTTGGAGATAAATAATTTAAATTAGAAGGATTTATGGTTAGCTTGTAATAATAAAATAAAGTATCCAGGCTCCGTTCAGAAAATACCAAATTGGTAATATGTATATGATTATAACTTATATCATAAATGATTTTTCTACCATAGGAGTTATCTCAAATTGCCAATTAATAAAATTGTAAATATATCGAATAATTTGGCGGAAGATATGAAGAAGTGGGTTCACAAAAACGAAGTCTTAACAAAAAGAAGTGAGTGGTACTGATATCATTTGCCCTATATGCGCAAATAGAATTCGGGCGAATCTTTACCCGGAGTAGAACATAAACCTAAAAAATTTTAAAGGCCCATTCAGGAACAAGAAAATAACATCAGAATTGAAATCTCGATGAAATAATACATCAATGAAAGGTTAGTTCAATAACTTCAGTGAATTCTTTTCGAGGAAAGACAGCAAAACCATCTTTCTTGAAAAATAGAAGAACAAGCTCCTCTATTAAAAATAAAAAACTGTTACAAAAAAAGAAATAGGGCTGAAATCGACACATTGATTATTTTTTTCGCAATTTTTTTGAACCGTATGCACCCAAAGGCGCATGTACGGTTCCTAAAGGATACAATTTTGTCCTAATCAACCGACTTTATCGAGAAAGATTGCTTTTTTTAGGACAAGAGGTTGATAGCGAGATCTCGAATCAACTTGTTGGTCTTATGGTATATCTTAGTATAGAGGATGATACTAGGGATCTTTATTTGTTTATAAACTCCCCCGGAGGATGGGTAATACCAGGAATAGCTATTTATGACACTATGCAATTTGTCCCACCAGATGTACATACAATATGCATGGGATTAGCCGCTTCAATGGGATCTTTCATTCTGGTAGGGGGGGAAATTACCAAACGTTTAGCATTCCCTCACGCTTGGCGCCAATGAGTTTTTTGTTTTATTTAAGAAAAAAAGACTATGCCTTCGCCATATCGAATATGAATAATAAGTAATAATAGCATGGCACTTTAAGTTCGATACAAACAAATCCTTTTTTTTTTTGTTTTTTCATAACACAAGATTACGTATCGAAATAGTAGTATGAAACAAGGGTTATTTCCGGATTTAGTCTTATTATTTTGATATTATGTGTCAGAGACCCCTTTCAGCGTCACAAACCATTTTTCTTACACACTAAAAGTTTCTTTCCGCTATTTATGAAAGAAAGAGTAAGAAGATGAAACAAGATTTTTTTTTTCTTATTTTGATCGGATCAGAAAACACCTTGGGATTGCTAAATCACATATAAGATAAATATATAAAGCAACAGAACCATCATAGTATTTTTTAACTCCTAAGAAAGGAATACGAAAGGAAGGATGGTAAATAGATTATTCAACAATCTGAATCGAATGGATTCTTTTTGTCTCTCTTCTGTATTTTTCTTCAACAGAAAAAAGAAGGGCAAAGAAAAGTCTATTGCAGAGCCGTATGCATAAAAAATGCCTGTACGGTTGTTCAATTCTATCTTTTCTTCTTGGCATTTTTTATCCCTTTCTTTTGTTTTGACCAATTATGCGAGATAGAAGAACCTTTCATGATGTTATATCATCAGGGTTATGATTCACCAACCTGCTAGTTCTTTTTATGAAGCACAAGCAGGGGAATTTATCCTGGAAGCGGAAGAGCTACTGAAACTTCGCGAAACCCTTACAAAGGTTTACGTACAAAGAACAGGAAACCCTTTATGGGTTATATCCGAAGACATGGAAAGGGATGTTTTTATGTCAGCAGCAGAAGCCCAAGCTTATGGCATTGTTGATCTTGTAGCAGTCGAAAATACTGGGGATCCCGTATAAATCCATGAATTTCAAACCATAATTCCAATTTTCCATGATTTGATATTAAATATTTTACACCCATAAAATATTAATTCAATTGAATGGAAATAAATAATTCATAATCATCAGGTTAAGATCGATCTAAACCAGCCCATTCTAAAATATATATGATTCAACATGCCAACTATTAAACAACTTATTAGAAAGACAAGACAGCCAATCAGAAATGTTACGAAATCTCCCGCTCTTCGAGGATGCCCTCAGCGCCGAGGAACATGTACTAGGGTGTATGTGCGACTCGTTCAGATCATCAACTCGAACAAACGAGATAATTTTTCCAATATCAATAAGTACAATAGGTAGAATGGAAAAAAACTATTTATTTTACTTACTATCTAAACGAAAAATAAAGATTTATTATATACCTCTATTGTGTATAGAATTTATGGTTTCTATTGGTGCAAATCCAATCACCTTGATTTGGGATGAAAAACAATTCCCCATTGGTAGCAAATCAAATGGTTATCCACTAAGCGGGGGAAATGCATGATATTTGAGAAACAACAAAATTATGCTACGATTCTTGAAATAACGGACTAACAGGGTCAGCTACCTAGCTAACTTTCATAATTAAATGCCGTCACTGTATGAATAGCTCTTCTTGTGAGAAGACCTATTATTATATAATTCATGGGTAGAGCCAAAGAATGTGAACTGTACAAGTTACTAATAACATTGATTAAATGAGGAAGAGGGCTCCGGTGTATAGAGAGGACCTCACCGTTTAAGAAGTAACCATAGAAACGATGGAACCCACTATTTATTTTATATCATTTTTTATATTTCGTTTAGTATCGATAGAATTTTTCTTATTTACAGATGAAATGATGAAATACCCGAAATAAAAAATTGTGGTTAGGAAGGTCATAGCAGCAAAAGCCATTGGAATTTATATTTTATATATTGGAATAATCCGTTTTGTTATTAATGAATAGGGAGAAGGGAAAAGAATGACTGAAAGAATTGAAATCAATTAGTTATTCATCAAAGTTTAATTTGATTCAATGACCAGAGTTAAACGAGGATATATAGCTCGGAGACGTCGAACAAAAATCCGTTTATTTGCATCAACCTTTCGAGGGGCTCATTCAAGACTTACTCGAACTATTACTCAACAAAAAATGAAAGCCTTGGTTTCCAGTCATCGAGATAGAGGAAGGAAAAAGAGAGATTTTCGTCGTTTGTGGATTACTCGGATAAATGCAGTAACTCGTGAGAATGAACTATCCTATAGTTATAGTAGATTAATACATGATCTGTATAAGGGGCAAGTACTTCTTAATCGTAAAATACTTGCACAAATAGCTATATCAAATCAAAATTGTCTTTACATTATTTCCAATAAGATTATCAAATAAAAGAGATTATCTTATTAAGTAATATATATATAATATACAACAATGATTGAAAAAAAAATTCCCCGGAGAATGAACTCCGGGAAGATATAATAAAAAGAAATTAAGAATTAAGATAAATTAAGTAGGAATGAACGAGCATGTTTCAATTAAAAAAAGATTTCTTTCTTTATTCTTCTCCCGTTTTTTCTTAGAACACAAGAATCAAATCTGGATTATACATCTTTTTCGAACAAAGCATCGATCTGATGTTGAATTCCGATCTAAGTTTTGAGTCAATTGAGAAGTTCAATTGAGGAATATAGTATGCCTATTTATTTCTGGTTCGAAGACCCGTATTTCTAGGAATCGATTCTGCTCTCTCAAATTGTTTCTCATTATTAAGAAAAGGTAACAAAGATAAAATACGAGCTTGTTTTATAGCAATAGTAATTAATCGTTGTTGTTTCAAGGTCAATCTATTTACTCGTCTAGATAATATTTTTCCTTGTTCACTAATAAATCGACTAATTAAACTCATGTTTCTATAATCAATTCGATCCCCCGACCCAATTGGGGGCAAACGCCTACGAAAAGATCGCTTAGATTTATTAAAAGGTTGTTTGGATTTATCCATGGTTTATTCCTTATCTATAAAATCCTATTTCGGTCCAATTTAAAATGAATGAAGAAATAGGATTTTATTTGTATTTTTTTATTTGTGTGTATTATATACATATATATTATTATATGATTTCTACTCTTTAGAGGGGTTACCCACACGGTTCTGTTCAATCTATTTCTTTATTTCCCCATGAATCGTATGCTTGTAACAATAACGACAAAATTTTTTCAATTCTAATCGACCGGGTGTATTGTGTCGATTCTTTTGAGTAATATATCTAGAAATTCCCGGCGATTCTTTATGGACATTGACACCGTTTCGGGCACAACTGGTACATTCCAAAATAACTTTTACTCTAACATCTTTACCCTTTGCCATGAACCCCCTTTCTTTTGATTTTGGATCGACTCAACTCTTCTATTCTAGAAGAAAGGAACATAAAATGAAAAAATCAATAGAAGTTACCATTAGCTAAAGCTAATTATTACATTATAACGAAATTTTTCGTTATAATGTAATAATTAAAAATACAATTCAATTTTTATTTTTCTTATCCTAATTCCAATATCCCATTTAAGTATCTTCTATGATTTTGCGGGGAGATCACCTTAGACCCACATTTCTACTCTCCCCAATTTGATCTTAGATCCGCTCGATGCGACGCTGAAGATTATTTTTTTTCTTTCCCATACTAAACAACCAAAAAAAAGATGAGTGGGAGAAGAAATTTGTCACAATTTTTTGTATCTTTCATTTTCTTTCTTTTTCCCATGTCAATAACTAGAATGACAAGGCGTCTGGGAAGAAACGATTAATTTCTATCAATAGACCCGCTAAAGACCCAAACCATATAGTACTTAGCACGGGTGCCACAGAGAGATATGTTTTTATATCTCGCATTGGAAATCCTCCTTCTTTATTTCTTTATTGTAATACATATACGATCGTATGCTGTAGTTAAGGATCGTTTGTATTTTTACGCAAATGAACCAGTAGATGAGATTTTCTTGTCCTTAAATAAAAAAAAAGATAAGATGAGGATAACAGATTCTTTTCTCCTGAGCATTGCCGATAAATATTTATTCTTTTCTTCGGTTTTCAATGTATATATTATATGAGACCAAAAAGAAGAAATGAAATATCAAGAAAATTTCATTTTTTTTATGGGTAAAGAAAAAAATAATGATGTGGAAAACAAGACGAGCCTTTTGTACAATGGGACTGTACAACAATTGAAAAAAAAAGGGATGTAGCGCAGCTTGGTAGCGCGTTTGTTTTGGGTACAAAATGTCACGGGTTCAAATCCTGTCATCCCTACCTATTACTTCTCCTATGGGCAGTAACAAGGGATTAATTAATATATTAATAATAATAAATATTATTTGAGATAATTGAGATCAATTAAAATTGGCCATGATTTTTCATTCAAAATATATTTTTCAGGGTACAAAAAGAATCCTTTTCTTTACAGTTGTGTTTTCTGTCATAAAAAAAAATAAAGCGCTCTTAGTTCAGTTCGGTAGAACGTGGGTCTCCAAAACCCGATGTCGTAGGTTCAAATCCTACAGAGCGTGATTCTCTTCTTTGTTATGCTGAATAACAATAAAATCACTTAATAAAATGGAATTACAACTCAAATTTGACCTCCTCTCCGCAGGAGGTCAATCAAAAAAAAAGAAATGTTACTCAATTAAAGATCCAACTGATCACCGCGTCTGTATTGTAAATATGCAGTTACGAATAATCCTGCCAAAGTAATAGGAATTAGACCTAACACGATTCCAAATAGAAAAACTTCAATCATTTCGATTTCGTTGAGGAGATAAAAAAAAGGTAAGATCTATTCCTAAATATTAATCTGAATCCTCCCTTAATCTCAATGACCAAAAGTTGGCAATTACCATGAAAAAGAACCAGGGAATACTTGGAATTCCGGAAAAATATTTATTTTTATGAGTTGTTTGTTCATTCAATTCAAATAAGTCGTATCTTGTTCAAACCAATGAATAGAGCTGAAGTTATAGTTGAAGCAGCCAGTAGAAAACCAAAATAACTAGTTATAGTAAGCATGAAAAAACTAAATGAAATATGTTTTTTTCTACATATGCTGATAAAACACTTACCTAAGTTTCAATTTCTCGAGATAGGATCGTAATGTAATAAAAAATACCAATTGAAAGCTCTTGATCGATCCGTCATTATAGACAGTACTAACAAAGATAAAATGAAATAGACAGAAAAGAGAAAAAATAGATTTATTCACTAGGACACTGACTTATTCTACAATTCTAAATCATAGATTAATTGTGTAACTGGTGATGAGTCTAAAGTAGTTAATACCACCTTCTGCAAAGATAAAGAGTGCTCTTACAATCTATTGAAGAAATAAAACCTTTATTTTCTATTTATTTCAGGCCTAACTTCCTTCAGAGACTAGCAACTTTTATTATTCCTTTTTTATTATTCCTTTTAGTTACATGTTATGTCTTTTCATATCATAGAATTTCTTATGGTTCAGTCAAAAAAAAAGAGAACCCTTGCTTCGGATTAAATGTAACAAAGGTTGCATCATTACTATTGATTGTTCCCGTTTTTGTTTGTTCTCTTTCTTTCATCAAATACTATTCACTATTGTATTATAGTAGTACATTCATTGTATTGTACGACCAATCAATTACTTGAAATGAAAGAGAATATTAGAACACAATAATTTTTAACCATGAAAAAGAGTTAATTAAGTTTATGGATTTCGCATCTAATTGAATTGTATGAATATGATAAAAATTTTTTAGGAATTGTTCTATTAGAATAGTAGAATAGAATCCATCAATTCCTACTTTCAAAAAATCATTTTTTTCTTTTCTATTAGAAAAAAAAAAAAAGAAATGGAAACCTTATACTAATGAATTACAGGAATTTTCTGTTGAATAAGACACAGTTATCTATATACAGGGAACAATAAAAAAAGGAATTATGTAGCATTTCGTTTTGATACTTATCGAAACTGCGTTGCTGTGTCAGAGGAAGGATAGCTATACTGATTCGGTATACTCTAAATACACCTTCGGTACAATATTGACGATCTTACAAAGATGAATATCAGTAGTTTTCTATTTACTTTACTGATCCCATCTTTTACAGAATCGATTCCCTTTTTTGACTGTACAAGAATATGTGGAGCTCAGCATGTCTGGAAGCACGGGAGAACGTTCTTTTGCTGATATTATTACCAGTATTCGATACTGGGTCATTCATAGCATTACTATACCTTCCCTATTCATTGCGGGTTGGTTATTCGTC